AGTTATTTGGGAATTTTTTCAAGCAAAAGTGCATTCCCCCCTTTTTTTTGATAGAATAGATAAACTTTTTTTTTTTTCGTTTGATATATGGGGGCTAAAAAAAAAAATTCTTAGAAATTTAATGTGGAAAAAAAAAAAAAAAAAAATTGATAAAAAAGAAGAAGAACAATCAAAAATAGAAGAACAAAGACGGATCGAAATTGCAGAAACTTGGGATAGCTTCCTATTTGCTCAAATAATAAGAGGTTCTCTCTTAGTAACTCAATCTATTCTTAGAAAATATATTATATTACCTTTATTGATAATAATTAAAAATAGCGTGCGTATGTTATTATTTCAATTGCCGGAGTGGTCCGAGGATTTAAAGGATTGGAAACGTGAAATGCATGTTAAATGCACTTATAATGGGGTTCAACTATCCGAAACAGAATTTCCAAGAAACTGGTTAACGGATGGTATTCAGATAAAAATCCTATTTCCTTTTTATCTTAAACCTTGGCATAAATCTAAATTTCAAGCATCTCAGAAGGATCGACTAAAAAAAACAAAAGACAAGGGAGAAAAAAATAATTTTAGTTTCTTAACAGTTTGGGGAATGGAAACCGAACTACCATTTGGTTCTGCCCAAAAAAAGCCTTCTTTTTTTGAACCTATTTCTAAAGAATTAAAAAAAAGAATCAAAAAATTTAAAACTAAGTCTTTTCTGGTTTTAAGGATTTTCAAAGAAAGAACAACCATTTTCCTAAAAGTCGCAAAAGAAATGAAAAACTGGATTCTCAAAAACTTTCTTTTTTTAAAAGGAAAAATAAAAGACCTTTCAAAACGAAATCTAATTCCATCATTTGGCCCGAGAGAAATATATGAATTAAATGAAACGAAAAAAGATTCAATAATAAGTAATCAGATGATTCATGACCTATCTGTTCAAAATAAATCCATGGAGTGGTCAAATTCTTCACTCAGCGAAAACAAAATAAAAAATTTGATTGATAGAATAAAGACAATCAGAAATCAAATAGAAGAAATTTCAAAAGAAAAACAAAACCTAACTAATAGTTGTACCAAACTGCGTTATGATTCTAAAATAATTGAGTCATCAAAAAAAATTTGGCAGACATTCAAAAGAAAAACTACCCGATTAATTCGTAAATCCATTTTTTTTATAAAATTTTGCATCGAACAACTGTCTATAGCTATTTTTCTTGGTATCATTAATATTCCAAGAATTACTACACAACTTTTTTTTGAATCAACAAAAACAATTCTTGATAAATATATTTACAAGAATGACGACAATGGAGAAAAAATAAAAAAAAACAAAAATACCATTTATTTTATTTCGACTATAAAAAATTTAATATCCAAGAAAAAAAAAATTAGTTATGACCTATGTTCTTTATCACAAGCATATGTATTTTACAAATTATCACAAATTCAAGTTAGTAACTTTTCTAAATTAAAGGCTGTTCTTGAATATAACATATGCATAACATCCTTTTTTGTTAAGAATCAAATAAAGGTTTTTTTTCAAGAAAAAGGAATCTTTCATTATGAATTGAAAAATAAAATATTTTTGAATTCCGAAGTAAATCAATGGAAAAACTGGTTACGAAGTCATTATCAATACAATTTACCCCAGATTGCATGGGCTAGATTAGTAACCCAAAAATGGAAAAAGAAAATAAATCAAGATTCTCTAGTTCTAAATCCAAGTTTAACCAAACAGGATTCATATGAACAAAAGCAATTTGATAATTACAAAAAACAACAGTTTTTTGAGGCCGACTCGTTATTAAATCCAAAACATAATTTTAAAAAAGATTCTATATATAATCTTTTTTGCTCCAAATCTATTCATTCTACAGAAAAAAATTTTGACATGTCTATAGGCATTGCTCTAGATAATTGTTTAGTCTCTTCTTTTCTAGAAAAATATAATATTCGGGGTATAGGGGAAATTCGGCATAGAAAATATTTGGATTGGAGAATTCTTAACTTTTGGTTTACAAAAAAAGTCAATATTGAGCCCTGGGTTGATACCAAGAGTAAAAAAAAATATATTAATACTAACGTTCAGAATTATCAAAGAATTGATAAAATAACTCCGACGGCTCTTGCTAATAAAAAAAGAAACTTTTTTGATTGGATGGGAATGAATGAAGAAATAGTAAATCATGGTATAACAAATTTTGAGTTTTTGTTCTTTCCCGAATTTTTCTTATTTTCTAGTACATATAAAATGAAACCGTGGGTCATACCAATCAAATTACTTCTTTTCAATTTTAATGAAAACATAAATGTTAATAAAAAGATCACTGGAACGAAAAAAGGTTTTATACAATCAAATGAAAAAAAATCCCTTCGATTTTATAATCTGAATAAAGAAGAAAAAGAATCGGCCGGTCAAGTAGAGCTTGAATCAGCTAAAGAAAAAAGAAGAAATTCCGAATCAGCTCTATCAAATCAAGAAAAAAATATTGAAGAAAATTATGCAGAATCAACGATAAAAAAACGTAAAAATAAAAAACAATACAAAAGCAATACAGAAGCGGAACTTGATTTATTTCTCACAAGATATTCGCGTTTTCAATTGCGATGGAATTGTTTTTTTAATCAAAAAATTATCAATAATGTAAAAGTATACTGTCTCTTGGTTCGACTAAAAAATCCAAACGAAATAGCGATATCTTCTATTGAAAGAGGAGAGATGAGCCTAGACATTCTAATGATTGAGAAAAATTTCACTTTTGCAAAATTAATGAAAAAAGGAATATTGATTATTGAACCTGTCCGTTTGTCTGTACAAAACGATGGACAACTTATTATATATAGAACCATAGGTATTTCATTGGTTCATAAAAACAAACACAAAATAAGTAAAAGATACAAAAAAAAAAGCTATATTGATAAAAAAAAAATTGAAAAATCCATTACAAAATATCAAAACAAAACTGTAAATAGAAAAAAAAATAATTATGATTTCTTTGTCCCTGAAAATATTCTATCCCCTAAACGACGTAGAGAATTTCGAATTCTAATTTGTTTCAACTTAAAAAAAAAAACGGCGAGGGATAGAAATTCAAGATTTGATAAGAATATTCAAAATTTGACCACAGTTTTGCATAAAAAGAAAGATCTTGATAAGGATAAAAATAACCTAATTAATTTAAAATCCTTTCTTTGGCCCAATTTTAGATTAGAAGATTTAGCTTGTATGAATCGCTATTGGTTTAATACTAATAACGGAAATCATTTCAGTATGATAAGAATACACATGTATACGCGATTTCCAATTCATTAATGATAGATCCTTTTTACTATATATAATATATAAGTTACAGTATATGAAAACAACTATATGCACAAATATGAGGGATTGTTTTAAATTAAATCTTTATACATGAGATTAATTTAATCAATGACATAGATACCAATCAGAGCAGATCCATAAATAAATTACCAGAATCCTCCTTTTTGAGATCTAAATTTAGATTTTTTTTATAAAATGAAGAATTAAGAAGTTGATAATTAAATTCAGATCCTTGTACAAAAAAACTACCATTATTATTTCTGATCAGTAAAATTCATATCTTTCAATTAATATTAAAAAGGGAAGGATTTCTTTTTATGATAAAAAATGCATTCATTTCATTTCAAGAACAAAAAGAAGAAAGCAGGGGATCTGTTGAATTTCAAGTATTCAGTTTCACTAATAAGATACGAAGACTTACTTCACATTTGGAATTGCACAGAAAAGATTATTTATCTCAGAGGGGTCTACGAAAAATTCTGGGAAAACGTCAACGACTGCTGGCTTATTTGTCAAAAAAAAATAGAGTACGTTATAAAGAATTAATTAATCAGTTGAATATTCGGGAATTAAAAACTCGTTAAATTCAAAAATTGTGAATTAGTGAATTTTTTAGATCTTGAATTTTTTGATAAATTTCTTTTTCAGCAATCTAATTCATGCCAGAACGAATCAAGGAAAAATTTATGAAGAGACCAGTTACAGAAAAAGATCTTATGATAGTCAATATGGGACCTCACCACCCATCCATGCATGGTGTTCTTCGCTTAATTGTTACTCTAGATGGTGAGGATGTTGTTGACTGTGAACCCATATTGGGTTATTTACACAGAGGAATGGAAAAAATTGCAGAAAACCGAGCAATTATACAATATTTACCTTACGTAACGCGATGGGATTATTTAGCTACTATGTTTACCGAAGCAATAACAGTAAATGGACCAGAACAATTGGGAAATATTCAAGTTCCTAAAAGGGCCAGCTATATTAGAGTAATTATGCTGGAATTGAGTCGTATAGCTTCTCATCTGTTATGGCTTGGCCCTTTTATGGCAGATATTGGTGCACAGACTCCTTTTTTCTATATTTTCAGAGAACGAGAATTTGTATATGATCTATTCGAAGCTGCCACCGGTATGAGAATGATGCATAATTTTTTTCGTATTGGAGGAATAGCGGCTGATTTACCTTATGGTTGGATAGATAAATGCTTGGATTTTTGTGATTATTTTTTAACAGAGGTTGTTGAATATCAAAAACTCATTACACGAAATCCTATTTTTTTAGAACGGGTTGAAGGAGTTGGGATTATTGGTGGGGAAGAAGCAATAAATTGGGGTTTATCCGGACCAATGCTACGCGCATCCGGAATACCATGGGATCTTCGTAAAGTTGATCGTTATGAGTCTTACGATGAATTTGAATGGGAAATTCAGTGGCAAAAACAAGGAGATTCATTAGCTCGTTATTTAGTACGACTTAGCGAAATGACAGAATCCATCAAAATTATTCAACAGGCTCTGGAAGGACTTCCAGGGGGTCCCTATGAGAATTTAGAAAGCAGGGGCTTTGATAGAAAAAGGAATCCAGAATGGAATGATTTTGAATATCGATTCATTAGTAAAAAACCTTCTCCTACTTTTGAATTATCGAAACAAGAACTTTATGTAAGAGTTGAAGCTCCAAAAGGGGAGTTGGGAATTTTTCTCATAGGAGATCAAAGCGGTTTTCCTTGGAGATGGAAAATCCGACCACCGGGTTTTATTAATTTGCAAATTCTTCCTGAACTAGTTAAAAGAATGAAATTGGCTGATATTATGACGATACTCGGTAGCATAGATATAATTATGGGAGAAGTTGATCGTTAAAATGATAATTTATGCAACAGCAGTCCAAACTCTAAATTCTTTTGTTAGATTGGAATCTTTAAAAGCGGTCTATGGACTCATATGGATATTTGTCCCTATATTTTCTCTTGTATTGGGAATCATAACAGGTGTACTAGTAATTGTGTGGTTAGAAAGAGAAATATCCGCAGGGATACAACAACGTATTGGACCTGAATACGCCGGCCCGCTGGGAATTCTTCAAGCTCTAGCCGACGGGACAAAACTACTTTTCAAAGAAAATCTTCGTCCATCTAGAGGAAATACTCCTTTATTTAGTATTGGACCATCTATAGCAGTTATCTCAATTTTACTAAGTTATTCAGTAATTCCCTTTAGCAATCACCTTGTTTTAGCGGATCTCAATATCGGTATTTTTTTATGGATTGCCATCTCAAGTATTGCTCCTATTGGACTTCTTATGTCAGGATATGGATCAAATAATAAATATTCTTTTTTAGGTGGTCTGCGAGCTGCTGCCCAATCGATTAGTTATGAAATACCATTAACTCTATGTGTTTTATCAATATCTCTACGTGCGATTCGTTGAAAAATAAACGTTTAGTTTTACTATTCCGTTTCTTCTAGACGAAGAAGTTAAAAAACGGAATATATTTATCTTTCGGATTAATCTTAATAAAAGGAATTTGATAGTTATATATGAGTGAAAAAAAACTGCTCAGAAATTAGCAGTAAAAAGAAAAATTGAGTCTCATTTCCTATGTACAACGGTTAAACGGAAATAAACATAAGCGTAAGAATCACTTTACCCCAAGGTTGGTTGATTAGTCATCCTGGCTTGAAGCGGGTGAAATTTATTAACCGGATGACGTTTTCATTATCAGTTATATAGATTAACATACATGTATTACAAAGTGAGCGGCAATTAGGTAAAAGTGAGTGGATGGTTAGAAACACCAAAATACACAAAGAATTTGTAATAGAGATTAAGTAAATTGAAAAGGATATTTATGCATAACATAAGATAACAAAAAAAAAGAAGGTTAATTGGGGCTTGAAATTAGTAGAAATGATCAGACAGTACTCCCCAAGATTCCGATTCAGAGTATGCTCCTATCCACCGACAAATGTAATGACTATCAGAAACGAAATAATCCTTTATTTTTTATAAGTCGACCCATTTTTTTTCTAAAAAAGAAAGAAGAATAGGAACGAAACAAGGATCTTTTTTTTCATATATTTCGAAAATCAAATCGAATTTCTGTCATGAATAATAAACTAATAGGATGTCTAATTCTTTTTCGTAATCGAAAACCACGATGGGCTGAAATACCTATTTTTACAAGGAGTATTTTATTAAAGGGTTAAGTTATTACTCAACAAATAGAAATTCCAATTTGTAAAGGATGAGATGAATTCCGAAGCGCTTTTTTATTCTTAGAATTTGAGCAGACAGAATTCCATTGGTATAATTCGGGACCCCAGATATATTTAATCCAGTTTAGAACACATCATATCCATCTAAATAAGACTAATCTGGTCCTTAGATTTATTTATGGCCCCCGAGGAGCCGTATGAGGCAAAGACCTCATGTACGGTTCTGTACTAGCGGTGAAAATAGTAATGTTATCGCCGACTAGGATTATCTAACAGTTTAAGTACAGTTGATATAGTTGAGGCACAATCAAAATATGGTTTTTGGGGATGGAATTTGTGGCGTCAACCTATAGGTTTTATCATTTTTCTAATTTCTTCCCTAGCAGAATGCGAGAGGTTACCGTTTGATTTACCAGAAGCGGAAGAAGAATTAATAGCAGGTTATCAAACTGAATATTCAGGTATCAAATTTGGTTTATTTTACGTTGCTTCTTATCTAAATCTATTAATTTCCTCATTATTTGTAACAGTTCTATACTTAGGCGGTTGGAATATTTCGATTCCGTATATATATATTCTGGAGCTATTTCAAAGGGATCAAATTGTTGGAACAACGATTGGTATCTTTATTACATTAGCTAAAACTTATTTGTTCTTGTTTATTTCTATCGCAACAAGATGGACTTTACCTAGGCTAAGAATGGATCAACTATTAAATCTTGGATGGAAATTTCTTTTACCTATTTCCCTTGGTAATCTATTATTAACAACTTCTTTCCAACTCTTTTCACTCTAAATTGAAAATGAATCCAACATATTCATTATTTGTTTTAAACAAGAGAAAGAAACAAAGATAAAATTATTCAGAGATAATTACAATATGCTTCCTATGATAACCGGGTTCATGAATTATGGTCAACAAACCCTACGCGCTGCAAGGTATATTGGTCAAGGTTTCATGATTACCTTATCCCACACAAATCGTTTACCTGTAACTATTCAATATCCCTATGAAAAATTAATAACATCGGAACGTTTCCGCGGTCGAATCCATTTTGAATTTGATAAATGCATTGCTTGTGAAGTATGTGTTCGAGTATGTCCTATAGATTTGCCTGTTGTTGATTGGAAATTGGAAACTAATATTCGAAAAAAACGATTGCTTAATTACAGTATTGATTTTGGAATTTGTATATTTTGTGGTAATTGTGTTGAGTATTGTCCAACAAATTGTTTGTCAATGACTGAAGAATATGAATTTTCAACTTATGATCGTCACGAATTGAATTATAATCAAATAGCTTTGGGTCGTTTACCAATGTCAATAATTGACGATTACACTATTCGAACAATTTTGAATTCACCTCAAACAAAAAATGGGGTAAACCTATGAATTTAATTAAAAAAAGAATTCAAAATTGTTGAATTATATAAAGAATTTAATTAAAAACTTGTATTGTATTTATATAATAATATTAAGTATTAAGGCGCATTCTTTTAATATAATATATTCGTAATTACTTTCTTGAAATCGATAGGTTGAAAATACTTTAGAATAAAAAAAAGAGAAACTGTCTAATAATTGTATCTACATCAATTCATATCCATTAGATTATAATTTCACTCTATTAGAAACAGATTAAAACAAAAAAATTCCTGGTTAAATTAATAAGGTCATGAAAAGGATTTCGATTTTTTCTTATTTTAATAATATAATGGATTTGCCTGGACCAATACATGATTTTCTTTTAGTTTTTCTCGGATCCGGTCTTATAGTAGGAGGTCTGGGAGTGGTATTACTTCCCAACCCAATATTTTCAGCCTTTTCCTTAGGATTTGTTCTGGTTTGTATATCTTTATTGTATATTCTATCAAATTCCCATTTTGTAGCTGCTGCACAACTCCTTATTTACGTGGGGGCCATAAATGTTTTAATCATATTTGCTGTGATGTTCATGAATGATTCAGAATATTCCACCGATTTCAATCTGTGGACCGTTGGGAATGGGATTACTTCGTTGGTTTGTACAACTATTCTTTTTTTATTAATGTCTACTATTCTCGATACGTCATGGTACGGGGTTATTTGGACTACAAGATTAAACCAGATTCTAGAGCAAGATTTAATAAGTAATAGTCAACAAATAGGAATTCATTTATCAACAGATTTTTTTCTGCCATTTGAATTCATTTCAATAATTCTTTTAGTTGCTTTGATAGGTGCAATTTCTGTGGCTCGTCAATAAAAACTGTTCGAATTAGTAAAGACCAAAGATTTGTGTATGTTATGGTTTTTTTACGTTCATTCAATGAAATTTGATTGAATACTATTTCATATTTTAAATATCAATTTTTATATTTGAGATATATTTGAAATTTTTTTTTACCTAATATTGTTTTTATTCGTACTTTTTTGTTATATTCTAGTTGATGGAATCCGGTGAATTATTTTTCATATTGAAATGAATCAAAATTGATAAGGAGTTGCTGAATGATACTCGAACATGTACTTGTTTTGAGTGCCTATTTATTTTTGATTGGTCTTTATGGATTGATCACAAGTCGAAATATGGTTAGGGCTCTTATGTGTCTTGAACTTATACTCAATGCAGTTAATATGAATTTCGTAACATTTTCTGATTTTTTTGATAATTCCCAACTAAAAGGGGATATTTTCTGCATTTTTGTTATAGCAATTGCAGCCGCTGAAGCAGCTATTGGATTAGCTATAGTCTCGTCAATTTATCGTAACAGAAAATCAACTCGCATAAACCAATCGACCTTATTAAATAAGTAGCATAAATAAAAAAATTATAGATTGAAATTTGCATATATGATAGGTTATGACCTACTAGATTATATTTGTAAAAATCTAAGAAATCAAAGTATTTTAGCCCCATTTTTTATCAATTGAGCCAGAATTCATTACAAAAATTCTATTAAAGGAAATCATTGCTTCATCTAGTATTTTAATATATCCGTCAGTTAGAAGTTTACTAGATTGAAAATTTATGACATTCAAAAAACTATCGATCCTATGTCACATTCAGTAAAAATTTATGATACCTGTATAGGATGTACTCAATGTGTTCGAGCATGCCCTACAGACGTATTAGAAATGATACCTTGGGATGGATGTAAAGCTAAGCAAATAGCTTCCGCTCCAAGAACCGAGGACTGTGTTGGTTGTAAGAGATGTGAATCCGCCTGTCCAACAGATTTTTTGAGCGTTCGAGTTTATTTATGGCATGAAACAACTCGAAGTATGGGTCTAGCTTATTGATACGTTACCGAAAACCTCATTTGAATAAATTTGGAATACATTTTATTTTTTTTATTGACAAGTACTCGTACTCAAAAAAGTTAAATTCTATTTTTTTATTTATATATTTTTTTGAGTACGCGTTCTTTGGACCTGGTATATCTTGTCTTTACCACGAATGATTTTCCTTGGTTAACAATAATTGTTGTTTTTCCAATATCTGCTGGTTCATTAATGTTATTTCTCCCGCATAGGGGAAATAAAGTCAATAAATGGTATACTATATGCATTTGTATCTTAGAACTTCTTCTAACGACCTACGCTTTTTGTTATAATTTTAAAATGGACGATCCATTAATTCAACTGTCCGAAGATTATAAATGGATCAATTTTTTTGATTTTTACTGGAGAATGGGAATAGATGGACTTTCTATAGGAACGATTTTACTGACGGGATTTATTACTACTTTAGCCACTTTAGCGGCTTTTCCAGTTACTCGGGATTCCCGATTATTCCATTTCCTGATGTTAGCAATGTACAGCGGTCAAATAGGATTATTTTCTTCTCGGGATCTTCTCCTTTTTTTCATCATGTGGGAATTAGAATTAATTCCCGTTTATCTACTTTTATCCATGTGGGGTGGAAAGAAACGTCTGTATTCAGCTACAAAATTTATTTTATACACGGCAGGAAGTTCTATTTTTTTATTAATAGGAGTTTTAGGTATAAGTTTATATGGTTCGAACGAACCAACATTAAATTTCGAACTCTTAGCTAATCAATCCTATCCTGTCACACTCGAAATACTATTTTATATTGGATTTCTTATTGCTTTTGCCGTCAAATCACCGATTATACCTTTACATACTTGGTTACCTGACACCCACGGTGAGGCACATTACAGTACCTGTATGCTTCTCGCTGGAATCTTATTAAAAATGGGAGCATATGGGTTGGTTCGAATCAATATGGAATTATTACCCCACGCTCATTCTATGTTTTCTCCTTGGTTGATGGTAGTCGGTACAATCCAAATAATTTATGCAGCTTCAACATCTCCCGGTCAACGTAATTTAAAAAAGAGAATAGCCTATTCTTCTGTATCTCATATGGGTTTTATAATTATAGGTATTAGTTCTATAACGGATCCTGGACTTAATGGAGCTATTTTACAAATAATTTCTCATGGATTTATTGGCGCTGCACTTTTTTTCTTGGCAGGAACGAGTTATGATAGAATTAGGCTTGTTTATCTTGATGAAATGGGTGGAATGGCTATCTCCATTCCAAAAATATTTACAATGTTCACTATCTTATCGATGGCTTCCCTTGCATTGCCGGGCATGAGTGGTTTTGTTGCAGAATTAATCGTTTTTTTTGGAATAATTACCAGCCAAAAATATTTCTTAATTTCAAAAATTTTAATTATTTTTGTAATGGCAATTGGAATGATATTAACTCCTATATATTTATTATCTATGTCACGCCAAATGTTCTATGGATACAAGTTAATTAATGTCAAAAACTTTTCTTTTTTTGATTCTGGACCCCGAGAGTTATTTCTTTCAATCTCCATTCTTGTACCCATAATTGGTATTGGTATTTATCCTGATTTTGTGCTCTCATTAGCAAGTGACAAGGTCGAATCCATTTTATCTAATTATTTTTATGGGTAGTTTTCAGGAAATAAAAAAAAGCATTAAAGTGAATTGTAATCAGAAGTCTTTGGTCTTTGTATTGTGAGAACCTTTTGAATCATTGTACTACTTGATTCAAAAGGTTCTTGATGATTTACTACTACAACTAAATGAGATTTGTTAACGTATATGAAGTTAGATATAGATGTTATTTTTTGTTATTTAGATTTTGAGTCCTTTTTGTTTGTTACTGTTTTATTTAATTCGATGTAAATGAACCATAACTATGTAAACCTATTCCTAAAAGATTAACGCCAAAATAGCATATCCAAATTAAAAGAAAACCTATCGAAGCCACAATTGCAGAATTTATACCCCTAACATTCCTATTTGTTTTAATATGTAAATAAATTGCGAATATAGTCCAAGTAATAAATGCCCAAGTTTCTTTTGGATCCCAGTTCCAATATGAACCCCATGTCTCATTAGCCCAGACAGCTCCTGAAAGAATGCCGACGGTTAAAAAGATAAATCCAAGACTAATAATACGAAAACTCCAATAATCTAATTGTTGAATCAGTTGATACCTATAATAATTTCTAGAAAAACTAAAAGTAATGTTTTGTTGTAGTAAAATCGAATTTCTTTCATTTATGTAGTAAAGTATATCAAAAGAAAATAATTCATTTAATAAATTTTTTTTTGTTATATTCGGTTTCCAAAAAGTGGGTCCGACTTTGCGAAATGTAATAACTAGAAGAGCTATTGATAATAATGATCCGCATAACAGAGCGCCATAGCCTAATATCATCATACTTACGTGCATCATTAACCACTGGGACTGGAGAGCTGGTACTAATATTGCAGACTGAGGCATTTTGTTTAAAAGACCTGAAGTAGCAAAACCCTGAATAAAAATAGCACTTGGCGCAGTTATTGCGTTTAAGTGATTTTGTTGTTTTTTATTAAAATAGGAAACCATATGAATAATTGAAAAAGCCCACGAAAGAAAAATTAATGATTCATATAAATTACTTAATGGAAAATGTCCTGAATAAATCCAACGAGTGAATAATAATCCTGTTATACCAAAAAAGGTAATTATGATTCCTTTATCTGATGAATCAAAAAATCCTATTATTTCATCTAAATTAACTAATAAAGTTAAAAAATAAATTGTCAGTACAATTGAAACGACCGAAAAAGATATATGAGTTAATATATGCTCTAAAATTGAAAAAATCATAAAAAATTTGTTAAAAATTAATAAATTAATACATACTAGGTTTTACCCGATTTTAGAAAAAAAGTCGGGTATTATTTTGATTCTAAAACTTATAATATCTCTTTTATAAGATCTTATGCCGCTACTCGGACTCGAACCGAGATGCTCTAGCACTGCTTCCTAAGAGCAGCGTGTCTACCAATTTCACCATAGCGGCAACTTCTTCAAAACAATACTAACAAGTTTTTATTCAATCGTCGAGATTAAAATTTAAATAAAGACGCCAATTTACTCAAATTTCCAATTGATTTAATCAATAAAAACTTTTTTAATAGGTATTGGGGTTTTAATGCAATTAAGATCTTTTTTTTTTCTCTGAGTTATTTAAAATTAGTTAAATTCACTTTTTGTCCTTTCTATTTTTTCTAGAATACAATGAAACAATTAACTAAATTCAAGTAGTTGGAACTTTAATCCAAAGACAAAACTCTAAATGCTCTTTAGCATTTTTTTTTTTTTCATTTATATTTATATGATAAAAAAAAAGGATAAATTCAATTTTTCAGTTCCATAAAATCTGCTTTTTTCGAAAAAATGAAAACTTCTTCAAAACCCTTCGAAATTTTAAATAAAAGCAGATTTTCCTAATTGCTCAAGAAAAAAAAAAATTATCAAAATATTTTTTTTTATGCCTCTTTTTATATTGTACAAACAGTACAAACATAATATTTTTTGATCACTTAAATGAATAAATTTTAAGAACCTATTGATTTCGCTTAAAGATCTTTTATTTCCTGTTAATGAGGAAATAAAAGATCTTTATTTATTATTGGATCAAGGTAGTGATGGGGAAAAAAAGAATCCCCGTTTTTGAACTAAAAAAAATGTGAACCTTTCTTTTTTATCTATATATTGTCTTTTTTTCTTCTTTTGGTTCCTATTTTTTTTTATATGTATTTTTAAAAATTGGTTTTTAAGTTAGGCTAATTCTAATTATTATAGTGTTTTTTATTTATTTTGTTGTACAAAAAAACTTTTTGAATTACCTGTTGAAAGTGATTTCCCTAATGAAAAAGCTTTCAACGATGTCCAATATCCCTTCCTTTTCCAAATTTTTTTACGAATACGCTTTTTCGAGATAGAAGTACGTTTTTTTGGAACTGCCATTAAAAAATGAAAAAAAAAATTTCAGTGGTATAATTGGATGTCAAAGACATTTATTATTCTATTCGTTCGTACTCCATATCGAGTTCTTTTTTCTTTCAAATTTTATTATATATTATTTTCAAAACAAAAAAGAGATTCAAAAGTTTAAAACCCAACTGTTTTTTACTTTTTTTTTATTTGGTTATCAATTTTTTTTATTTAACGTTTGAAATACGTACGAGAGTACTCATTTAATTAATCTAGACTGATAGATTATATTATCCAAAAAAATTCTGAGATTTCTTCACATCATATGTAAAAAAAATATCGATTATAATAATCTTTCTTGCAAATAAAAAAAGCGTACTTAGTGTACTGGAAGACAATCACTAAATTCCATAATTAAAACTCATTTCTTAATAATTCTAAATAATCAAACTCAAATAACTTTGTTTTAGGTAAAGTTTTTTTATTATATAATTAATATTAAGTATTTTTTTGTCGTGTAAATCTTTGTTCTATTCTTAATATATGTATATAAATTATTGTAATACGGAATTATAATTCACGTTTTCTGTCTCTGCAGAAAATCACAATTTTATTTAGTAGTAATAAAAAAAGACAAATAATTTTTTTGAGAGTAACTTAGTAATATTATTTAATCACTTCTAATTTTTTTATTTGAATATATATTTCTTTTCAAAGATTTATGAAGGATTATACTAATTCGAAACAAATTATATTTAGGTTTGAAATAGCGTGCTTTTTTATTGTCCCCTTTGAAAAAAAAATATATATACAAACCAGTGAATAAGAAATAATAAATTTAAGAATAAAATAAAAAGGATTTTTTATTTTATGGAACATACATATCAATATTCATGGATCATCCCTTTCATTCCACTTCCAGTACCTATTTTACTAGGAGTTGGACTTCTACTTTTTCCGACAGCAACAAAAAACCTTCGGCGTATGTGGACTTTTCTTAGTATTTTTTTGTTAAGTATAGTTATGATCTTTTCACTCTATCTATCTATTCAACAAATTTTTCCAAGTTACATTCATCAAAATGTATGGTCTTGGACCATAACTAATGAATTTTCTTTTGAGTTCGGTTACTTTATCGATCCACTTACTTCTATTATGTCAATATTAATTACAACTGTTGGGATTTTGGTTCTGATTTATAGTGACA